GTCACTCGATTATTATCAAACTGACTGCAATCTTTTTCTGTCCGTGAGGATCCCAACAGAGCGCCTTCTAGTTCTAATAGGCCATGAACTAAATCAGAATCATTCTCAGCGAATCTATAAGAAGCGATCCAATTATTTTCATCAGGTCCGGGTGAAGACCAAAGATCTTGAGCGACCAATCCGGCAGAACAATTCAAAAGATAAAGAAGTATCGTTAATTTCTTCATGCTCGTTCCAAGTTCGAAGTACCATTTGTACAAATAAGAATCCCCTTCTTTACATGATTTCTTCTTCATATAGATAGATATAGGATCTACGGGGCAATTACTTAGAAGTACATTTTGTGCAACAGCCCTTCCTATCTGATAGAAAAGGATCCCATGATCCTGAACCGATATTACCTGGGATCGCAAATCCCAAGTTTGTCTATGAAGAGCTGATCTAATTGTATTAGTTTCTATAATTGATTTCTTCTGTGTAATACTAATGGATAGGGCCTCATTGATAAGTGCTGCAAGATCTCGTGCATTGGAACCCATGGTTATGGACCCGAATCCGTTAGTATGGAACATTTTCTTTTCCAAGTGAAACCCTTTAGTATATGAAAGAATGAAAAAGTGCTTTCGTTGTTGTTGAATAAGAAGCCTTCGTATCTTAATGCATGTATTTAATTTATTCGGAGCTATTAGAGCGGGATCCACTTTTTGGGGAATATGAGTCGAACCAATAACAAGAATATTTCTAGTGGAATATCTTTCACAATCTCTGGAGAGATAGTTCTGTAATAGACCGAAGGATCTGTAATTCACATACAGATCATGAATGTTTGGAATCCATATTATGCAAGGAGACATTTCTCTTGCTAATGCGAATCGAAAGGTGATATCGATATAAAATCCGTATATACTCGGCGGCATATCCATAGTTAGCACATTCGTCATATCTAGCAGCTCCGTATCAAGATCAAGGTCATCATCAATATCGTCACTATCATCAATATCGATATCGTCACGATAATCACTATCGTCACTATCACTATCACTATCATCAATAAAAAAACCTTCAGGCTTGTAATACGAATAAGGAAAGTTGTTCGGAAATATCGTAATGAAAGGAACATGGGAGTTTGTCGCTAGGTATTTGACCAAATAGGATCGTCCAGTTCCTATAGAACCTATCACTAAAATACCCCTAGAAGGGGATAGGGCTAAACGGAGCGAGAAGGGTTTTCCATGAGATGGGAAATGAAAACTATTAGTCCCACACGGGGTTTGTGAATAAGTGATTGTCTGATAATGAGCAAGGAATATCCGTCTTTCTGCTAAACAGGATCTATTGAACTCATAATTCATTAGATATTTTTTATGAATGTCAACTAAGTATCGTAAGTAAATTGATCCCGGTTGTTCAATCATTTGATAACCAGAGTCATTCTTTGATAAATGATCACTATGAGTCAGACTCAATAGAATTTGATCAATCCTTTTTTCTTTTTCTGTCGTTAAGGTGGAGAACTGAACCAAGAATTCTCTTTCTTCATCATCAACCAAATCACTGTTCGCGACCCAGGATTCTATTTTCTCATCAATCCAATCACCGTTCACCCCTTTTCTTTTTCTTATCAATGAATAGATCTCTTTACTTGTACGACTTAGATGTCTCGTATTTCTCGAAAAAGCGATTCGATTGATGGGATTTTGTATGATACTTCTGAGATCGATGAGATTGATATTCAAATATTTCTTCTTAGAACGTATTGATTTGACCCCATAAGCGGAACCACCAACCAATAGCATGTTGCCACCAGAAGCAGAAACCCGTATTTCTTCCAGAAAATCTCCTAATTGTTCCAGAGCAACTAGAAAGAGATTCTTTAACCAGAAAGAATTCAGTTCAGATTCAGATGTAGGATACCTATCCAAAAGTTTTCGCAACTCAATCATGTATGATGGAATCATCAAAGATTTGATCTTTTCTAACTCTGTCTGTAACTCACTAGAGGCTCGGGAAACAAAGAGAAGATGTATGCGAACGAGATATCCAGCAACAAGAAGAAGGAAAAGGATTGAATAGAGGAACTCCCGAGCATTTGTTAATCTCAGATGTGTCCATATCAATGGAACGGGTGACTCATTATTTCGATGAATCGTTTCTTCGGACAGAAGGAGATTCTGTAAACACTTACTCGAAATCTCACTTATCAGACTCGAAATCTTACTTTTCAGAGTCAGAGTCCATTGTGGAAGAATCTTCTGAGGAATTGGCCGTGATATATCTGATACATGCATAATATCTCTCAAAAAGGATACAAATTTGTGCCTGCTACTTAGTATCCTTAGTATCGGCAATGGTTCTGAAAAAATCTCTAAAAGGGTGGTGAAATTTAGATATTTCCACCCTGTCGAAGTAAGGAACCATGGCATATATGTTTGGAAGAGATTCCATTTTGAGAGATTGAAAAGAGCACCATCTCGTTGAAAGGTTCTATACATCTGCCCTT